TCTGTAAGTTCTCGAAATGGGATGATGCCGGAAAGATTATTTCTGCAAACATTAATTGGTCGTGTATTAGCAGACAATATATATATGGGCTCGCGATGCATTGCCATTCGCAATCAAGATATTGGGGTTGGTCTTGTCAATCGATTCATAACTTTTCGAACACAACCAATATATGTTCGAACTCCTTTTACTTGTAGGAGTACGTCTTGGATCTGTCGATTATGTTATGGTCGGAGTCCTACTCATGGCGATCTGGTTGAATTGGGGGAAGCCGTAGGTATTATTGCGGGTCAATCTATTGGAGAGCCAGGTACTCAACTAACATTAAGAACGTTTCATACCGGTGGAGTATTTACGGGGGGTATTGCAGAACACGTACGAGCCCCCTCTAACGGAAAAATGAAATTTAATGAGGATTTGGTTCATCCCACACGTACACGTCACGGGCATCCGGCTTTTCTATGTTATATAGATTTGTATGTAACTATTGAGAGTCAAGATATTATACATAATGTGACTATTCCGCCAAAGAGTTTGCTTTTAGTTCAAAATGATCAATATGTGGAATCAGAACAAGTTATTGCTGAAATTCGCGCGGGAACATACACTTTGAATTTGAAAGAGAGGGTTCGAAAACATATTTATTCCGACTCAGAAGGGGAAATGCACTGGAGTACTGATGTCTATCATGCACCTGAATTTACATATAGTAATGTCCATCTCTTACCAAAAACAAGCCATTTATGGATATTAGCAGGAAGTTTGTGGAGATACAGCAGAGTCCCTTTTTCGCTACACAAAGATCAAGATCAAATAAACGTTCATTCTCTTTCTAGCAAAAAAGGATATATTTCGAACCCTTCAGTAAATAATGATCAAGTTAAACACAAACTCTTTAGTTCACAACTTTTGGGTAAAAAAGAAAGCAGGAACCTTGATTATTCAGAACTTAACCGAACTAATCTCATATATCCTGCTATCCTTCACGAGAATTCTGATTTATTGGCAAAAAGGCGAAGAAATAGATTCATCATACCATTCCAATCAATTCAAGAACGAGAGAAAGAACTAATGCCACGTTCTGGTATCTCGATTGAAATACCAATAAATGGTATTTTCCGTAAAAAGAGTATTTTTTCTTTTTTCGACGATCCCCAATATCGAAGAAACTGTTCCGGCATTACTAAATATGGGGCTCTAGGAGTCCATTCAATCTTCAAAAAAGAGGATTTGATTGAGTATCGAGGAGTCAAAGAATTTAAGCCAAAATACCAAACGAAGGTAGATTGCTTTTTTTTCATTCCCGAGGAAGTGTATATTTTACACGAATCCTCCTTACTAATGGTACGGAATAATAGTATCGTTGGCGTAGATACACAAATTACTTTAAATACAAGAAGTAGAGTAGGCGGCTTGGTCCGAGTGGAGAGAAAAAAAAAAAAAATTGAACTTCAAATTTTTTCTGGAGATATCCATTTTCCGGGAGAGACAGATAAGATATCCCGTCACAGTGGTATCTTGATACCACCAGAAACAGTAAAAACAAATTCTAAAGAATCAAAAAAAGTTAAAAATTGGATCTATGTCCAACGGATCACACCTACCAAGAAAAAGTTTTTTGTTTTGGTTCGACCAGTAATATTATATGAAATAGTGGACGGTATAAATTTAGAAAAACTTTTCCCCCAGGATCTGTTGCAGGAAAAGGATGATCTGAAACTTCGAATTGTTAATTATATTCTTTATGGAAATGGTAAACCAATTTTGGGAATTTCTGACACAAGTATTCAATTAGTGCGTACTTGTTTAGTCTTAAATTGGGACCAAGATAAAAAAAGTTCTTCTATTGAAGAGGCCCACGTTTCTTTTGTTGAAGTGAGTACAAATGGTTTGATTCATGAGTTTCTAAGAATCAACTTAGCGAAATCCCCTATTTCATATATCAGCAGAAAAAGGAATGATCCAGCAGGTTCAGGATTGATCTCTGATAATGGGTCAGATCGTACCAATATAAATCCATTTTATTCCATTTATTCCAAGTCAAGGATTAAACAATCACTTAAACAAAATCAAGGAACTATTAGTACGTTGTTAAATAGAAATAAGGAATGTCAATCTTTGATAATTTTATCCTCATCTAATTGTAATTGTTTTCGAATGGATTCATTCAACTTAGTACAATATCACAATGGAATAAAAGAATCAATTAAAAGAGATCTTAAAAGTCCAATTAGAAATTCGTTGGGTCCTTTAGGAACAGCCCTTCAAATTTCGAATTTTTATTCATTTTACCATTTAATAACTTATAATCGGATCTCGGTAACTAAATATTTGAAACTTGACACTTTAAAACAGACTTTTCAAGTCCTTAAATATTTTTTAATAGACGAAAATGGGAGAATTATGAATCCCGAGCCGTGCAGTAACAACGTTTTGAATCCATTCAATTTGAATTGGTATTTTCTCCATAATGATTATCATCATTATTATCTTCAGAAGT